ATGCGCAGAATCGCTCTACAACTTTTTATCGAATCAACAAAAAAAATTCTTGAGAAATACATTTACAATAATGAAACAAATCAAGAAAGAATTAATAAAACAAATAAAGAAAGAATTAATAAAACAAAACAAAAGAAAATTGACTCTATTTCGCCTATGACTATAAAAAGGGCTTTTGATAATCTTAGAAATAGTAAGCGGAAGTCACATATTTTTTTTGATTTATCTTACTTGTCACAAAAATATGTATTTTTTAAATTATCACAAACCCAAGTTATTAACGTCAATAAGTTAAGATCTATTCTTCAATATAATGGACCGTCTTTTTTTCTTAAGACTGAAATAAAGGATTTTTTTGGAAGACAAGGAATATTTCATTCCGAATTAAGACATAAGAAACTTCCAAATTATGGAATGAATCCATGGAAAAACTGGTTAAGAGGTCATTATCAATACGATTTATCTCAGATTACATGGTCTAGATTAGTCCCACAAAAATGGCGAAATGGAATCAATCAATGCCATACGTCTCAAAAGAAAGATTTAAACAAATGGTATTCCTATGAAAAAGACCAATTACTTGATTACAAAAAAAAACAAAATTCGAAATTCTATTTATTACCAAATAAAGAGGAGAATTTTCAAAAAAACTATAGATATGATCTTTTATCATATAAATATATTTATTCTGAAACTAAGAAGAACTCCTATATTTATAGATCATCATTAGAAGCAAATAAGAACCAAGAAAATTCCACCAGAAATAAAGAAAAATTTTTTAACATACTCAAGAATATCCCTATCAAGAATTATCTAGGAAAAAGTGATATTATATATATGGAAAAAAATACAGATAGAAAATATTTGGGTTGGAAAATTAATACAAATATTAAGGTTGAACCTAATAAGGACCAAATAATGGATAAAATTCATAATAACGGTCTTTTTTATCTTCCGATTGATTCAAATTCCGAAATCAATTACAAAAAGGTCTTTTTTGATTGGATGGGAATGTTTTTTGATTGGATGGGAATGAATAAAAAAATCTTAATCTTAAATCGCCTCATATCGAATCCGAAAGTTTTTTTCTTCCCAGAGTTTGTGATACTTTATCATAAATATAAAGAGAAACCTTGGTTTATCCCAAGCAAATTACTTCTTTTTAATTTGAATATAAATCCAAATTTTAGTGAAAATAAAAACATCAACGGAAAGCAAGAGGAGGATGAGGATTTTTTTGGAAAGCAAGAGGAGGATTTTTTAAATTTTAGCCCATTAAATTCAAAACAATATTTTGAATTAAAGAATCAAAACAATATTGAAGAATATTTTTTAGAATCGATCCAAAAACTAAAAATCTTCCTTAAAGTAGATTTTCCTTTGCAATTAAGATTGCCTGGGCCTTTGAATCGATTGAATCAAAAAATGATAAATCATCTCCAGTTATATGGTCTCCTGATTCACCTAATAAATGTAAGAAAAATTACTATATCCTATATTCAAAGGAAAGAAATGAATCTGAATATAATGACGAGGCGTTTAAATCTTACACAATTAACGAAAAGGGGAATATTAATTATGGAACCTGCCCGTCTATCTGTAAAAAATGACGGACAGTTTTTTATGTATCAAATCATAGGTATTTCATTGGTTCATAAAAGTAAGCATCAAAGTAATCAAAGATACCGAAAACCAAAAAATGTTGCTAAGAATAATTTTGATGAATCCATTTCAAGACATAAAAGAAAAACTCTAAATAGAGACAAAAAGAATTATGATTTGCTTGTTCCTGAAAAAATTTTATCGTCTAGACGTCGTAGAGAATTGAGAATTCTAATTGCTTTCAATTTGAATTTAAAGAATAAGAATGGTGTGCATAGAAATACAGTATGTTGCAAGGAGAACAAGATAAAAAACTGGAGTCAATTTTTGGATGAAAGTAAACATTTTGACAGAAAAAAAAATGAATTAATTAAATTAAAGTTCTTTTTTTGGCCTAATTATCGATTAGAAGATTTAGCTTGTATGAATCGCTATTGGTTTGATACCAATAATGGGAGCCGTTTGAGTATGTTAAGGATATATATGTATCCATGATTGAAAATTTTGAGTTTCCTATATATTCTGTTGTTCTATCAATCATATTTTTCATTTTTTCTTCTGTCCGTGATCTGTATATATCCATGTTATATGCAAGCAACCAGATGCACATATGCGCTGTCTTACACCCCAGTCTAGGATACTGCAATACTAAGGAAATGGCGTATCAATTAAAGCTAGAAATTAATCAACAGAATCTTCGTACTAAACTAAACTATTTGGTATCGTTTTTTTGTATCACTATCCAAATGAACTCCAAAATCGGATTGATTAATCTTAATTGATAAAATCAGGAGTCTATAAAGAAATTATGATTATTGTGTATACTACATTAAAATTTCTGACATTATTATTACTGATCAATAAAATAAATATCTGTAAAAAGGGGAGGGTGAAATTC